ACAGGTAGCCGGAAAATTAAAATTGGAATTGGCGCAATTCGCTGAATTAGAAGCCTTTGCCCAATTTTCTTCTGATCTCGATAAAGCTACTCAGAATCAATTGGCAAGAGGTCAACGATTGCGTGAGTTACTGAAACAATCCCAATCAGCCCCTCTCACAGTGGAAGAACAGATAATGACCATTTATACCGGAACAAATGGTTATCTGGATGGATTAGAAATTGGACAAGTAAGAAAATTTCTCGTTCAATTACGCACTTACTTAAAAACGAATAAACCTCAGTTCCAAGAAATCATATCCTCTACCAAGACATTAACCCCTGAAGCAGAAAGCTTGTTGAAAGAAGGTATTCAAGAGCAACTGGAACGTTTTCTACTTCAGGAGAAAGTATAAAAAAAGAAACGAAACGGATCATTCTTTTTTTTGATTCTTTAGTCAATTTTATTCTTTAATTTGAATTCAATTTTTCAGAAATTCTATAATATAAATAGAAGTCTATAAGTTAAGTATATATATAATATAAAGAAGTATATAACTAATATCTGTTTAATATTAAATTTTCAAGCATTCAAAAATTCTTTATTATTCTATTTCTTTCTTATCTTTTTTTTCGAAATAGAATATATATAATACAAATGGAAATAATAGATAAATATCAATATATTGATATCTATATTGATATTGCGTCCAATAGGATTTGAACCTATACCAAAGGTTTAGAAGACCTATGTCCTATCCATTAGACAATGGACGCTTTTCGCTTTTTTTGACTTTCCTTTTGTAAAAAAAAGAATGGGCGAAACCTTTTTAGCAATTGTGTATTGAAGTGAATTCAATACACAATTGCTATTAGACAATTCTAATAGAGAAAATGGTCTCTATTAAAAAGAGGCAATTTTTAATTTAGAGCGGGTAGCGGGAATCGAACCCGCATCGTTAGCTTGGAAGGCTAAGGGTTTTAGTCGACGTCGATTGATCATTTTTATATTTTTAACGTCTCTAATTCAAAACCGAACATGAAACTTTGATTTCATTCGGCTCCTTTATGATGGATGGAGAAATTCCCAAATAAAATAAGACGGGAACGAAATCAAAATTCGACCCATAACATCTATGTTAGCTTTTTTTTTCCGTCTGGGTGCTTTCACAGAAAATTTTGCTTTCTAGATGATCCTTCTAGAAGATAGATCAGGAGAACTCGACCAATCTTTCTAGTTACTTCGTTCTTTATTTCTATTTAACGGAATCCTTAGGAAAAGTATTTTGTTTCTACCGAGCTAAAACAATATAATATGTCGATGTCTTTAGTAAACTAAAGTTCTCGTTTAATAGCTATTTTGCTTCAATTTTTTCTATACCAAACAATGAATAAAATTGAAGATTTAGTTACGATTAGAAAGAAACTTTTCTAGCTTTATCCATGGATCCTCTTGTTATACTTATTGAATTGTAATATAGTCATCCAATTCAAAAATTATGTTTCGTAATTTCATAATCCAAATTTACAATTGATTAGAGTCTTGGGATACAAATTACGAGAATCTATAATCTTCCTTGAATCTTTCATTGAAAGGGAAAGGACTAAATCCTTTTAAGAAATAAAGTTTTTGATCGGAAGATGAATCAAACCGAGAGACCCTTTAACTATTAAAGGGATTAAAGGAACGAATCACACTTTTACCACTAAACTATACCCGCTACAATGCAATTATTGCATATAAATTGACCTTTTGTCGAACAAAATAATCGGGGGTGTAATAAAAAAAATCTGAAAAAAATTCGAAAATTCTAGCGTTGACTTAATAAAATTAGTAAAAGCGGAGTCGATTCCATTTTTTTTATTTAAGATCTTTTTTGTCTAAAAATCCATCGGATGAGTCTTTTTAACTTTAACAAAAAAAGGCCCGGCTGGGGACTGACCAGGCCAGGCTATTAAAATAAAAAAGATCTTTTACTTGTGTTTTGACGAGACAAAATAAAAAAAGGATTCTCTATTTCTATTATTGTGGTTTTATTTATTTATCTTTCGAGTTCGCGCCTTTTCTTTATCTAATCTTTATCTAAATTTTTTATGTAAATAGAATTACTGAGAAAGTTCTATAAAAAAAGTTATAGAATAGTAATATATATAGTATATATAAATATATGATAAATATATTTATATAATAAAAAAGAAATTCTATATATATAATAAAATATAGAAAATGAAAAAATATATATAATATATAGAATAATCTATAAAAAAAAGAAAGCTTTTTAAGAATAAAGTGGAGAAGGTTCTTTTTCAAGCCCTTTTTTTTGTCTAATGGAACCTAAGTAAGTATCCCTTTTCGATTAGGAGAGATGGCTGAGTGGACTAAAGCGTTGGATTGCTAATCCATTGTACGAGTTAATCGTACCGAGGGTTCGAATCCCTCTCTTTCCCTTTCTCCTTTTGATGATGTGTAATAGATAAAATCCTAATAAAATTCGAGCATTTCCACTAATTAAATAAAGCAATAAAAAACCTTTCTTTTTTATTCTTCACGTCCCGGATTACGTCCTGGATCATTAGATAGAAATCCAAATATGAAGAGAGAAACAAAGAATATAACTACAGTGTATACAAAAAGTTTGAGAGTAAGCATTACACAATCTCCAAGATCTTACTAAAAAAAAAAAAGAGAATAGATTCTCTATTTTTATACCAAATATCTAATTTTGATACCAATAAATCAAGTGATTTCTTTTTTTCTAGAAAAAAAGAAAAAAAAAAGTTTCAGAAAGTCATTTGTAAATAGTCGAGTCTTTCATATTCAAACAGATTTGCATACCAACATCTAGCTATTTTTTTTGGTGAACTCGAATCTAATTAGGTTCTTTCATTTAGGGAAAAGAGGATAAAATTTAGGAAATAGAATGATCCAGATTTAATATGTCTACCAAAAAAATTCAATGTTTGGATTGAGAGTTCCTTCATACGTCAATATTTTTTTTAATCTTTTGAGTTGTTGGAAGAATAAAAATCGTGAATTTTTTTAAGACAGTATTTATAATTTCATCGAAAACTTACAGCGGCTTGCCAAACAAAGGCTAAGAGAAGAAAGAAAAGAGGTATTACGGGCATAACATCCACGATTGGATTCAAAAAGGCGTAGGCCTCCGGCAATTTGGCGACTAAAAAAGTGCTTGAAAAAAGGGCAGAATTAAAACAAATACAGACCAAATTAAATATATTAAGCATAACAAAAATTGGTGTTCTTGTGGATAATTTAATTTTGATTGAGTTATTAATATATTTTTTATATAAGGAAAAAATAAAGAAAGATAGTCTAAAAAGACTTTATTGAACTTACTCAATCAAAAATCCTTTCATTCTCTTATGAGAATTAAAGAAATAATATTTTCATACAATATCTTAATTGAATTCTATCTAATGATCAATAAAATAAGTTTACTTTGCTATCTACACGTGTCAAAACTCTAGCACTAATCTAATCTATATTTAATTTGGGCTTAAATTGAATTGACGAACAACCAATAGAAATATTACTCTTTTAGTAGTCTTGAATAAAAATTGAAATGGGGCGTAGCCAAGCGGTAAGGCAACGGGTTTTGGTCCCGCTATTCGGAGGTTCGAATCCTTCCGTCCCAGAGTACAGTCATTGCGGAATCAATCTTCTATTGCCTTTGTACACCATCTTTCTCTTTCTGTTTAAAAATCCAATTTTTTAAGAATAAAATATTGAAATGAAAAGAAGAATAAACTTATTTTTCATCATTTCAATCAAATTCAAAAAAATCTATTTGCTTTTTTAATTTGTGTATGATGTGGTTAAGTAAGGTAGAACCATAGATTCTAAGAGTTTTAATAAAAAAATATATATATATATAGAAATATGGATTTCTATTCAAATTTCTATTTTACATATATACAATCTAATATGGGATTCGTTTGAATTCTGACTGAACCTTTTACGCGTAAATTCACTATTCCATTCATAGAGAAAGAAAAAGTATAGATTGCGATATACTGACTGAACTATGACTATTCATGATTCCATAATTGAATCAATTACACAAACTAGAGGAATGTTATGGTAAAACTTCGTTTAAAACGATGTGGTAGAAAGCAACGTGCGACTTGAATTGAAGGACATGATCTGCTGTGGATTTTTTGATCCGCCACTTTTTATATAGGAATATAGGTGCTCTTGGCTCGACATTTTGTGTTCTATTTTACTATAGTCCTACACTTTTTTGGAATATAAAAAAGAGTACAGGATGGAGCTCGAGGAGAATAGAAAGTTTTTATTCCTTTCGCAGGAGTAAGGATCTAGGGTTAGTGCGAATCAATAAGTTGGAACAACTTCGTAAGTCTTTTTATTTTTATATTGAAAAAAAAGTCCTTTCAAGCAATTTTACAATGGAAATTTTCTTAAAATTGTAAAATTCTTTGAATCAAAAGTCTATCATGCGTGAATCAAGCGTTTGTATGATTCTTTGATAGAAAGAAAAGAAATCATAAACAAAATAAGGGGCTTGTTGCTGTCCTTTTTTAATAAAACGATTCAAGATCACCGAAGTCATGTCTAAACCCAAAGATTTAAAGTAAGGATAAAGAATCCTAAAACAAGGAAATCCAGTTTTCAATTGTTTGAACAACTAGATCAAAATGAAGAATCAAAATTGATTCTAAAAAATGAGACAAACAAAAAAAAGGGTTAGAGACTACTCAATAAAAAAATTACTTAAGGATTATCTGTTGAGATATTTGAGAGTTATTTAACTTGAGTTACGAGAGTACGAATGTTACGAATGTTTTTTATGGAAAAAATATTTAGGGTTTCAATACAGGCTAGTTGATTTAATGTTTTGATTAATCTATTTAATATTTGAGTTTTATACAGAGAGTTAACTTCTACTCATTGAATTTTTTTTCTCGAGCCGTACGAGGCCAAAACCTCTTATACGTTTCTAGGGGGGGGTATTATTCATATACATCTATCCCAATGAGCCGTTTATCGAATCGTTGCAATTGATGTTCGATCCCGAAGAGAAGGAAGAGATCTTCGCAAGGTGGGTTTTTATGATCCGATAACTAATCAAACTTATTTAAATCTTCCTGCTATTCTCGATTTTCTTAAAAAAGGCGCTCAACCAACAAGAACAGTTCATGATATTTCAAAGAAGGCGGGGATTTTTATGGAATTAAGTCTTAATAAAACGAAATTGAATTAATGAAATATAAAAAAGAGGATGTGAAAGACTCGTATATAGCTTGGTATCAAATTTTATCTACTCTTTTCTTTCCTCCTCTTTTGCTCCCATCATATGTATTTTCGTTTATTAGAATTTCGATTTATTATTAGTAATTAGTATTCCTCCTAAGGTACGAATACTACAAAATACCCTGCTAACAACTACTATGTTTTATAATCATAAACAAATATAGATATTAATAGATTATTTTATAAATATATTATATAAATAATGAATAAATTATTCATAAAAAATGAATTTAAAAAAGTATAAAAAGATTTGAGATTACCCTAACTGGCTTAGTTGTCATTCATTGTATGAACTACCAAACCAAGGGGTTAAGCTTTTTTATTTATTTTTTCTATTCTTTTAACTATATGAAAAATTCACAATCATATTGACAACAGTGTATGGACCAAATATAATTCTCTCATAGATAAATAGGTCTATTTATCCCTGACGCACACATTGCTGGATTTTTCGTTTTTTTCTTTATTCTGGTTGTATCTACATATTTGCAGTACTTTCTTGTTTTTGTTTTTGGGGGTTGCTAACTCAACGGTAGAGTACTCGGCTTTTAAGTGCGACTAGCATCTTTTACACATTTGTATGAAGAAAAGAATTCGTCCAGATCTGCGGTAGAGTTTGTAAGACCACGACTGATCCTAAAAGGAATGAATGGAAAAAATAGCATGTCGTATCAAGAGAGAATTCCGATAACTTTTTTTTCTTTTCTCGTCGGTACAACCTTGTTTTCGATGTCGAAAAAAAAAAAAGGAATTCCAATTTGGGTCAAGTGAATAAATATAAATGGATGGATAAAAAAACCAGTTTTCCTGATTCCAGGAAAAAAAAGAAACGAGCTTCCATTCGTAATTTGAAAAATTACCCGATCTAATTTAATGTTAAAAATAGATTAGTGCCTAATACGGGTATGGGAAGGAATTTTTTTCTTGCGTGTTATTATCAATTTTTTCATGAGTCCTAATTATTTTTTTCCCTAGTCCGTTTGGGTTAGGTTGGAGATGGATGTGTAAAAGAAGCAGTATATTGATAAAAAATAGATATATTTCCAAAATCAAAAGAGCGATTAGGTTAAAAAAATAAAGGATTTCTAATCATCTTGTTTTGTTATTGTAGAATATAACGAACAGAAACCTATTAAAGATAGAGAATCCGGTTAGCAGTTTCCCTGTTTATGAGGTATCTATTGCTTTCGTAGTCTAATACCTTATTTTGACTGTATCGCACTATGTGTCATTTCAGAACTCAAGAAAATAAAGATTTTACCTTCAGTTCAAATAGAATTTCAATCCAAATGGAGAAATTTCAAGGATATTTAGAGTTCGATGGGGCTCGGCAACAGAGTTTTCTATATCCACTTTTTTTTCGGGAGTATATTTATGTACTTGCTTATGATCATGGTTTAAATAGATTAAATAGAAATCGCTCTATTTTCTTTGAAAATGCAGATTATGACAAAAAATATAGTTCACTAATTGTGAAACGCTTAATTTTGCGAATGTATGACCAGAATCGTTTGATTATTCCCACTAAGGACTTGAACCAAAATCACTTTTTGGGGCATACTAGTCTTTTCTATTATCAAATGATATCTGTTTTATTTGCAGTGATTGTAGAAATTCCATTTTCCCTAAGATTAGGATCCTCTTTCGAAGGAAAACAATTAAAAAAATCTGATAATTTACAATCAATTCATTCAATATTTCCCTTTTTAGAAGACAAATTATCACATTTTAATTATGTGTTAGATTTACAAATACCTTACCCCATCCATCTAGAAATCTTGGTTCAAACCCTACGTTACCGGGTAAAAGATGCTTCTTCTTTGCATTTTTTTCGGTTCTGTCTATACGAGTATTCCAATTGGAAGAATTTTTATATAAAAAAAAAAGCAATTTTGAATCCAAGATTTTTCTTGTTCTTATATAATTCTCATATATGTGAATACGAATCCATATTTTTTTTTCTACGCAAGCGGTCTTCGCATTTACGATCAACATCTTATGAAGTCCTTTTTGAGCGAATATTTTTCTATGGAAAAATACAACATTTTTTAAAAGTCTTTGTTAATAATTTTCCGGCGATCCTAGGGTTGCTCAAGGATCCTTTCATACATTATGTTAGATATCACGGAAGATGCATTCTGGCAACAAAGGATACGCCGCTTCTGATGAATAAATGGAAATATTATTTTGTTAATTTATGGCAATGTTATTTTTCCGTATGGTTTCAAT